GTTTAGATTTCATTAGTTGAAAGTCTCGCACTATTTACACTATTTAAACAAAGACTGTGTAAAATGGATATGATATAAGGGAAGGATTGACCTGTTGGTTGACTTCTCAATTGAGAAAAGACTGGAATGAAACTGGCAATGCTCTCTTCGGTTTTCATCCGGTTGGCAATCCTCTCTTCGGTCCTAGCTGAGTTCTGTCTTAGCTTTACGGCAAAGGGATAGGCTTAGCCTATTGAACGGGGAGAGCTAGGCTGCATTCACCATCGAATAACGGGGTAAAAGGCTACTTTCAGATCTCTTTCCCTGTAGTCGTACTATGACTTTCTGAGGGATTGAACTCTAGTCGTACTATTCGATATCATCTAGCAAAGAAGTCAGCTATGGGCAAGACTTGGGGCGGGCCACCAAAGCGGGTTTAACCAGTTAGAGCTCAGCTGACCCCTTCTTTATTCGATTTGGAAGAGCTCTTTTTCTCTTTGGCTCGCGCTTGCTCTATCATTGAATTTCCTCGTTTAAAGATCTCGCGCAATCTAGGGTTGAGCTCTGATTTGATCTCGATGGCCGGTGGCAAAGGAAGCGAAGCGACAACCGCGACTATGTTCCTAGTGTAGAAGAAAGAAAATGGAAGTTCTGGAATTTCCCCCAATGGCTTGCGGAAGCGCTGTTCGTTATTATAGATGCATCTGAGCAGCGGATCATGATGCCGGGGATTTGTTCACAGCGGAAGAAGATAAGTCTTCCTCAAATGGATCAGACAAGTATGTTTCACACAAAAAGAGATCTTTTTAGCTGCCATATTCCCTGTGTCTCTACTGATTTTAGTGCTCTGCCAAAGAAAGCGGTTTGATCCAAAGTCGGCATGAAATCTAAGGCTTTGAGCTCTTTGTCCGAGGACGATCTCCTAATTGCTAGTCCGAATCAAGGGCGAACTCACGATTTGACGGAAGCTGTACGACTGAGTAGCGGATCTCCTGACTCGACTAAAAAAGAATGGACGCACTCTGCCCCCAGCAAAGGACTTCGTTGGAGGAATAAAAACCTAAACTCGATCAAAGAACTGAGACGCTTATAGAGTCTTTTTAAGACAAGGAAGTTCACTCCTAAGAAAGGCCTCCAGAAGGAAGCAAAAAGAGTCGTTACGCCGCATCTAATGCTGAGTAAGGCGACGGAACTTCTTAACCACGGTCTTAGAGAAAGAGCCAAAGCAGGGACTGAAATGTTGATGGCTGGGATTGATGCCCACAATCGGATGCTAGAGAATAAGCCAATAACAATCGAAAGGGCAGGGACTTCTTATTCTTAGACGCCTGCTTGATAAAGGACTTGTTTGCAAGCTAAGGGCGAGACAGATATTTAATTAATTAACAGATTTCACTTTGACTTCTTCTTACTTCTTTGCACTAGTCTCATGGCAATATATCTTTAGCATCCCGACATTCCTTATTGCCCTAAGGCTAGTCACCTCAAGTCTTTGTATGGGCAATGTCTCTTGTTGTATAGCTATTTTCTCCGGGTTCTTCCCGAAGGGGCTAACCGTATTAATAGCTGATTTAAGGTAGTTGCTACTTCGTTGTTGAAAAATGGTTTTCTAGGGTGAACCAACCCATTAGGGTTGTTATCGGTTTCGAGTTCTCGCTGTTCTCTAAGGAAGTTGAGTGAGAAGAAGTAAGAAGTCAAAATCATTGGAGCAAGGCCCTTCAAGCTTAAAGACTAGCAGTTCCTCTCTTTCATGTCATGAAGCAACTGCCCAAAGAAGCTCCTCGGCTAGGGGTTTATGATCAAACCCTAAAAGGGTTCTTGCTAAGACTGCTTTCTCTCTTCCGTATGTGAAATTTTCCTTTCAAGCAACCACATTCAGCAGTGACATCGAAATGTGAGATTGAAACTTTTTCCTTCGCATTTGCTTGTTAACAACGAGCCAACCTTCTGAGGGTTAGGTGAAGGTCTCGTTCCTGGACTGTCCATACATAATAAGAGTCTTCTTAACCATAGTAACAACAATTATTTATACTTCTTCTATAAGAATAAATCCGGAAAGACAGCATTAGATACCTCAGAACTAAGAAGAATGGCAGCCGATGAGATTTACCTTCTTTAGGACAGGAAGGAAGAGAGCATTACAAATTGCCCTATTTGATCTAGTCTCTTCCATTATCGATACCCGTACATACTAAGATCTAGGTAGCAAAGTACGAGTTGGAGAGACACATTTCCTTCCGAGCTCACATTCGTTCTATAGAATATATTCATTTCTCTTCATTATAAGAGAACGGAAAGATGGGGATGAATGCAATACGGAGAGAGGTAGAAAGGCAAGCACTGCACGGGGCCTCTCTGATGCCTACACTTCCCCTGAGGGAAGGGGGGGGGAGAGGATGATTGCTAGGTCCGCTTACAACAAAGCCACATATTTAATAGAACAAGTCAAGCTAGAAGGAAAGAAAGCACTTTAAGATCGGTCGTGAACCAGAAAGAATGAGCCGCTTCAATACCAAAAGGAAGAAATCAGCACTTGCTTCTTGAGCTGGTACAACAACTCCAGCAAGAAGGATTAGCCGATTAGAAGGCATGGCCAAGGGTACTACAAGCGGAACCCCAGTCCCAAGCTATAGGACGACAGATGAATTAGGCGCTGACTCCAAGACTGATACGATAGGCTTTGAGTCATCAGTTTGATCTCCTAGATGAGAGGGCTATGGGTATAGACCCGAAAGCACCTTCACTGGCCATGGACTACTCAATCAATCGGACAACCGCTTCACTACTTCCAAGACTGAAAATCCAATGATAGAAGAATCGACTGCAGCAAAACTTCTTAAACTAGACTAGAATAATCTTTCGTAGCAGTCAAGGATGAGTTCGATCCATTAGGTTCTTCGATTTGTTCAGAGGGAGTGGGAAAGCTACATAAATTCTTTGGAAAAGCCTGCTTGGAAGCTCTCTTTTAGTCGGAGAAGTGATACCTGTCGACCGTGAGGGAGACTACCGTCGACCGTGAGGGAGACTACCGTCGACCGACCTTAGGAGGGAGACTACCGCCCCTGAGGGGCTTGTTGCTAGAGGCATCCCCTCAAATGAGATTTATCAACTCTACAACAGCTCCGGTTTTAGCAATAAGAGCCCGCCTTCCGGGTCCTATATTCTAGTTACTAGCTTCAAAGGAACTACTAAAAGAAGGAGTCAAAGCATCGGATAGTGCTACCTACGAGTGAGTCACCCGCCTGGTTACCTGTCCTTATGAAGGAAGGTGCGCATGAAAGTCTTTACGGAAGACCATCAAATTACTGATTAGGAAGGTATTTAAGGAATGAACTTCTATTACAGGGATTCTTTTATTAAGACCTTTCGGATAGATAGCCCTATTGAATGAAGGTTGAACACCAACCCGCCTGGAAAGCTAAGAGTCGGCAAAGACCTAGCTGTCGAGGAATGAAAGAAGTCGCTTTCTAGGAGAAGGAGTACGAGGAAGTCAAGTCACAGGCAAGCAACCAACAGGCTAAGAGCTATCTCCCAACCTCTCCCTTATTGACAAAATGAGAGGGATTTCAGGCAATTAGCATATAAGAATTCCTGCCCTAGAAGATCGCATTTCTGACTTGAGCACCGTCTTTAGGCATTTCAGTTCTCAGGATCTTACGAAGAAAGGCTAAAGATCGTACTGAACACAACCCTATGATATGAGTGAAGGCGAGCCAGGAAAGCACCCTGAACTCATAGGGTGAAGGCGAGGAAGCTTGAATTCAGGGGCTCCTAAACAAGAGTTTTGACTAGGTAGATTTGCCCTTCTACGCCGTTTTAGGTGAGTTCGGACTCAATCATTGACCGGAGATTGGGACAGAGTGGATGGCAACTAGCTGACTTCTTCCTGTCACTCGTACAGATCTGATTGAAGATATTGCATTAGAAAGGGATACAAAGTAACTTCCGAAGATTGAAAGAGAGGCAATCCCAGTTCAATACTGGTCTTGTTGCACTTCTTCGAGTTCATGACGGATAGCCCGCTAGGGACTGCTTGGCTTGTTAGCGAGAAAGCGCATAAAAGAATGCCATTTATCGATCGATAAAATAAATAGGCTCAAGTACATTAGTCCGTAACTGCCATTTTGACTAGGTGGATTTTGCCTTCTAGTTGACTTCTTTCTGCGGGATACCCTAGTTAGAGCAGTGAAACCTTTAAGGCAAGAGATGCGGGCAAGTCAGTCGCTAGAACTCCCAGATGCTAATAACTCGCTAGAAGGGGTAGAAAGCCTGTTCTTTTGGTACAAATCCTCTTTATTGAATGAAACTAGCTAGCTGTCTTTGAAGTCAAGTACTTAGCCGGAAAGGCAAGTCCATCGCGGGCACTACCCGACTTATTTCGGTATTGCATATAAGTACAAGTTTAGATGTGGCCATCTAGACAAGTGAAACGGTCCTTGCTGTCGAAGTTTACTACTGGATAGGAATTCCATCGGTATGGCATTAGAACCGCTCGGAGAAGTTCGATATGGAAGGTATACAGTTGATAGATCGGTATTGAAGTGAGATATTCAATCCTCTTTCTATTTAATGGTATTTCACTGCCTTTCATGTACAAGTATTGCAACTGAGACTGAGAGACAAGGGAGATCCCATTGAACTTGCCTTGATTGAATGAAGGCTAGCTGACTTCGATACTGAATGAACTCGCATGCTGGAGAACCGATGAGAGACATAGTCGATGCCAATATAGCTGTAATTTCACACTTGAGCTTTTCCCTTCGAAGAGTTGATCTTTCATTTCAAAAGTGGTATCTCCCCAATGGAGAAATGATGCTAGCCCTTTTTCCTTCGATGACAGAGATTGAAATGGATAAAGTGGATTCTCCCTAATGGTGAAATGAGACTGATTTCTAGATTTCACTGATTTCAGTGATTGAACTGATGGCAACTAGCGAGCAATCTTACTCAATAGGGGCTTTCCTAAAAGCCTTCCTTCTTGCTTGCTTGCGAGAAGGCTTTCTTGCGTTCTTGCTTAGCTT